GAAAGATGAATACATAGGCTTATAGAAAAAAAACGCAATAAATATACCAAAACAGGCTAGACTGACCGAAACGATTGCATTTCTAAAAAAGTCATACCAATCAATAGAATTAGTTGGATTTGGATGTAAAAGATTTATAGACGGATTTAACAAATTTGATAAGAGATCAAAATCAATTCCACGTTGATTATAAGGAATTCCTATAATTCCAACAAGACAAGTAAATAGTATTAAGATAGACATGGAAAATAGCATCGTACTATCCGATTCGGGAGGATAAAAAAACGTATTTTGAATCCCAAAAAGGGGAATACTAATAAAAGGGCGTATCATCTTTTTTTCATTATCAAAAATTCGAAAAGAAAACTTGTTTTTTTGAATTTCTTTTCCCCATGGAGATATTGAATAGCAAGAACCACTTTTTTTACCACTATAATTCTGTAAATTAACGTTTAAATGCCCCTCAAAAGTCAGTAAATAGATTCGAAACATATAAAATGCTGTTAATCCGGCTGTAAAACAAGCTATAATTGCAAAAACCGGAGAATACAACCAACTATCATTAATAATTTCGTCTTTGGACCAAAAACAAGCGAGCGGTGGAATACCACAAAGAGAAAGCGTACCAATTAAAAAAGCAGTTTTTGTAATTGGTACATGCTTTTTCAACCCTCCCATAAGAACCATATTCTGACTTTTATCGGGAGAATATCCAACAATAGCTTCCATTGAATGAATAATAGATCCGGATCCTAAAAACAATAATGCTTTCGAATAAGCATGAGTAATCAAATGAAATAAAGCCGCCCGATACGATCCCATTCCTAAAGCTAACATCATATAACCCAGTTGTGACATCGTAGAATAAGCCAAGCTCCTTTTAATATCTTTTTGAGCAAGGGATAAAGTAGCTCCGAATAGGAGTGTTACTATACCTATGAAAGAAATAAAATTCATTATATGAGGTATAATTATAAAAAGAGGAAGGAGGCGCGCTACAAGAAAAATACCTGCTGCGACCATAGTAGCGGCATGTATAAGAGCCGAAATCGGAGTAGGACCTTCCATGGCATCCGGTAACCATACATGAAGGGGGAATTGCGAAGATTTGGCAACTGCACCTGTAAATAAAAACAAGGCACACAAAGTAAGAAATAAAAAATTGACCTCATTATTAGAAACTAATTTATTTAATATTTCGAATAAATCTCGAAATTCGAAACTACCCGTTATAGCATAAAGTCCCAAAATCCCTAATAATAAACCAAAATCACCTACACGATTCGTTACAAAGGCTTTTTGACAAGCATTCGACGCAATAGGTCGTGTGAACCAAAAACCTATTAATAGATAAGAACACATTCCAACTAATTCCCAAAAAATATAAATTTGTATCAAATTCACACTAGTAACTAATCCCAACATGGAAGTAGTGAAAAAACTCATATAAGAAAAAAATCTCAAATATCCCTGATCATGATACATATAATTGTCACTATAAAAAAGAACCAGAATTCCAACCGTACTAATTAATATTACCATAATCGACGCAAGCGAATCTATTAAGTAACCAAATTCTAAAGAAAAATCATTATTAATGGTCCAAGACCATACATATTGATAGAGAGAATTTTTATTTATTTGCTGAATAGATAGATAAATCGAAAGGAGCATAACTACATTTAGTAGAAAGATACTAGGAAAGGACCACAGGCGTCGAAGATTTTTTGTTGACATTGGAAAAACGATAAGTCCAACTCCTATTAACATAGGAATGGGAAGTGGAATGAGAGGTATAATCCATGAATAGGAGTATGTATAGTCCATAAAAAAACCTTTTTTTTTTCTTTTATTCTTATTTTATTCTGAATTATTCTTTCTCAACTCCTTCGAATATTCAAAGGAAAAAGGAAGTTAGAATAAATAGAATCAGGCTAATAGTGCAATCGAAAATGAAATAAAAATAAAAAACGAAAAATACTCTTTTTTTTTTTCTATTTCTATAGAATATATATATCTTTTTTCTTTCTATTTCTATAGAATATATATATATATATCTTTTATGTATTTTCTATTTTTCAAAATTGACTTATATATAATTTACTAGAATTTTTTGACTAATCAAAAAAAAAAAAAAAATAATAAACTATCATTACTCTAAATAACTAACTCGAAATAGTTATCTATTATAACTTATGTAAATGTAAATAAATCGAAATAAATTAGATAAGTTCTAAGTAAGATCTTTCTACTTTCTAAAGATATAAAACAATTCAATTACCGGTAGATATTACCATAATTTATTCTATCTCTAGATTAAAAATTACATACAACCAATATACAGAGCGCAGTTTATACATTTCTATTTTTATCCTATTTCTATTAATAGAATAAAAATAGAAATATAATAAAATACATGGAATGTTTTTCGAATTATCAAAAGGACGATTTTATTTAGAATATACAACATTTTTCTTTGGATACCTACCATGGATCAAAATCAATGAGCAAGGATTTCTTTTTTCACCTTTGATCGTATTTGGATACGGATATAAATAGAGGATATAAATAGAAAACAACAAAAAGAAACAGAAAAACTTCATTATTTCTCTTTCGTGTCGTATCAGATATTTCGTTGAATTGAATGGAATCAAGATTCAAAAATTAAAAAATAAATGAAATTGTTTGAACAATAAATGTCTTTCACATTCAACTAGATAAAAAACAGAATTGTTTTAAAATTGATTTTTTCATGGCAGTTCCAAAAAAACGTACTTCCGTATCAAAAAAAAATATTCGTAAGAATATTTGGAAAATAAAGGCCTATTTTACAGCGTTGAAGGCTTTTTCATTAGCGAAATCTATTTCTACGGATAATTCAAAAAGTTTTTTTGTACAACAATCCAATAATTAAACTTATACTAAAGAATAATAAAATGGTACTTTTTTTATTGTAATCTTTCCCCCAGGGGATTCTTATTTTCCCCATCAAGCTACTTGAAATTCGAATAGCCATTTTCATAATTGAATTAATTAATAATTAATTAGAATTATTAATTAATTCTGGTAATATTTCGTAATGTTTCATTATAGAATAAAACGAAAGGAATTTTTTGTCATTAATTGAATTAACTTTTTGAATTTCAATCTCGACAACTAAATAAAAAAAAACTTATTATTATTTCGAGTACGCCGCTATGGTGAAATCGGTAGACACGCTGCTCTTAGGAAGCAGTGCTAGAGCATCTCGGTTCGAGTCCGAGTGGCGGCAGGCAGGCTATCTTCTAAAAGAAAGACACTAAGTTCTATTTATTGTAATATAATAAATACAATTCCAGATTGGATTCCGTATCATTTTCTATACTTTTTTATTTGAGAATTTTTATGATATTTTCCACTTTAGAACATATATTAACGCATATATCATTTTCGATCGTTTCAATTGTAATTACAATTTTTTTGATAATTTTTTCGGTTGATGAAATCGTAGGACTCTATTATTCGTCAGAAAAAGGCATTATAGCTACTTTTTTATGTATAACGGGATTATTAATCACTCGTTGGATTTATTCGGGGCATTTCCCATTAAGTGATTTATACGAATCACTCATTTTTCTTTCATGGGGTTTCTCCCTTATTTCTATCGTTCCATATTTTAAAAAGCATATCAATTATTTAACCGCAATAACCTCACCAAGTACAATTTTTATACAAGGCTTTACCACTTCAGGTCTTTTAACCGAAATACATCAATCTGTAATATTAGTACCCGCTCTTCAATCCCAGTGGTTAATGATGCACGTAAGTATGATGATATTGGGCTATGCAGCTCTTTTATGCGGATCATTATTATCAGTAGCTCTTTTAGTCATTTCATTTCCAAAAATTTTTGAAAATTTAGTAAACGAATCAGTTTCATTTAACACGATCCAATATATGGGTGAAAAGCGGAATGTTTTAATAAACAACTTCTCTTGTTCGACAAGAAATTATTATAGAGCTCAAATAATTCAACAATTAGATCAGTGGAGTTATCGTATTATTAGTCTAGGGTTTAGCTTTTTAAACATTGGGATTCTTTCAGGATCAGTATGGGCTAATGAGGCATGGGGATCATATTGGAATTGGGACCCAAAAGAAACTTGGTCATTTATTACTTGGACGCTATTTGCAATTTATTTACATACTCGAACAAATAAACAAAAGTTCAAAAGTATAAATTGCGCGATTGTGGCTTCTATGGGCTTTGTTATAATTTGGATATGCTATTTTGGGGTCAACTTATTAGGAATAGGATTACATAGTTATGGTTCCTTTAATTTTCATTAACATGAAATGAAATTGAAAAAGATTCTTACAATACAAACAGAAACATAAAAACAAACAGAAACATAAAACATCTTAAAAAAAAAAAAAATGATAATAAAACCAATGAAATACTAAATTAAAAAATATTTCGTAAATATTAAGTTAACAAATAGAAGAAAAAAAAAACTCCCTACTTTAGGGAAGATGCCGAGAACCATTTGAATCACTACGCTAATTGATTCAAAAGGTTCTCACAAAAAGAAATCCATCTAGTCACAATTTGAATTCATTTTTACTTTAGTAAACTTCTATTTCAAATTGCAAAACAAAAAAGAAAGAATAGAATTGAATTCTTAATTCTTTCTCTTTCTTATTTTATTCTTCTTAGTTTATTCATGAAAACTATCGATAAAAATATGTAGATATAATAGCTTCGACCTTCTCAACTGAGAGGGAGAGGATAAAATCCGGATAAATACCAATACCTATTATTGGTAGAAGAATAGAGATTAAAATAAATAATTCTCTCGGCCCAGAATCAAAAAAATAAGAGTTTTGCGCATTCAAATTCAAAATCTTAAATCCGTAGAACATTTGTCGTAACATCGATAATAAATAAATAGGAGTTAATATCATTCCAATTGCCATTAGAAAAGTAATTAGTATTTTTGGAATTAAAAAATATTCTTGGCTGGTAATTATTCCAAAAAAGACTATCAATTCCGCAACAAAACCACTCATGCCGGGTAATGCAAGGGAAGCCATTGATAAGATACTGAACAGTGTGAATATTTTTGGAAAGAAAATCGCCATTCCACCCATTTTGTCCAGATAAACAAGACGTATTCTATCATAGGTCATTCCTGCCAAGAAAAAAAGCGCAGCACCAATAAATCCGTGAGAAATCATTTGTAAAAGGGCTCCATTGAGCCCCGTATCGGTTATCGCCCCAATTCCGATAATTATGAACCCCATATGAGATACGGAGGAATAGGCTATTCTTTTTTTTAAATTACGTTGACCGAGAGATGTTGAAGCTGCATAGATTATTTGTATTGCACCTACTATAATCAACCAGGGAGAAAATATAGAATGAGCATGGGGAAATAATTGCATATTGATCCGAACCAAACCATATGCTCCCATTTTTAATAAAATTCCAGCTAGAAGCATACAAGTACTGTAATGTGCCTCCCCGTGGGTATCTGGTAACCATGTATGTAAGGGTATGATCGGTAATTTAACTGCAAAAGCAATTAAAAAGCCAGTATAAAATAGTAGTTCTAGTGCTACAGGATACGATTGGTTAGCTAATATTTCAAAATTTAATGTTGGTTCATTCGAACCATATAAGCCAATACCAAAAACACCTATTAATAGAAAAATAGACCCCCCCGCAGTGTATAAAATGAATTTTGTAGCTGAATACAGACGTTTCCGTCCTCCCCATATCAATAGAAGTAAATAAACTGGAATTAATTCGAACTCCCACATGAGAAAAAACAGTAAAAGATCGTGAGAAGAAAATGATCCTATTTGACCACTGTACATTGCTAACATCAGGAAATGGAACAATCGGGAATCCCGAGTAACCGGCCAAGCGGCTAAAGTAGCTAAAGTGGTTATAAATCCCGTCAGTAAAATGGTTCCTATAGAAAGTCCATCTATGCCCAATCTCCAGTCAAAATCAAAAAAATTAATCCATTGATAATCCTCTGCTAGTTGATTTAATGGATCGGTTAATTGGAACTGATAACAGAATGTATAGGTCGTTAAAAGGAGTTCCAAAATACAAATAGATAGAGTATACCACCTTATTACCTTATTTCCTCTATGAGGTAGAAAGAAAATTAAAGAACCTGCCAATATTGGTAAAACTACAATTATTGTTAGCCAAGGAAAATAATTCGTGGTAAAGACAAGATAGAATTAGACCCCAAAACCCGTTCTTTTTCGAGAACGGGTTTTTTGTCGGTAAAAAAAATCAATTTTATTTTTGAATTGAAAATGAAGTTTGAGTTTGTTTAAAGTATCTTTTTCTGGAACTTATTATATTAATAAGCTAGACCCATGCTTCGAGTTGTTTCATGCCATAAATAAACCCTCACGCTCAAAAAATCCGTTGGGCAAGCGGATTCACATCTCTTACAACCAACACAATCCTCCGTTCGTGGAGCCGAAGCAATTTGCTTAGCCTTACATCCATCCCAAGGGATCATTTCTAATACATCGGTTGGGCAGGCTCGGACACACTGAGTACATCCGATACATGTAGCATAAATCTTTACTGAATGTGACATTGGATCTCTCATTTTTTGAATATCATAAATCTTCGATCTAGTAAACTTAGATAGAACTCCTATATTTATATACCAGATGAATCAATGTTTTTATCATTATTTTAATAATCAATCGAATTATGGATCGCGACTCCTGGGTTGGCTAAGATACTTTGATTTATTTCATTTTTATTTTTAGTATTAAATAATTGATGAATTTCGAGTTTTTAAAATAACTTAGTAGTACTTATTTATTCAATAAATTCGATTGATTGATACGAGTTGATTTTCTATTACGAAAAATGGATGAAACAATAGCTAACCCAATAGCAGCTTCAGCTGCGGCAATCGCTATAACAAAAATAGAGAAAATATCTCCTTGTAATTGTCGACTATCAAACAAATCTGAAAATGTTACGAAATTTATATTAACGGCATTCAGGATAAGTTCCAAACACATAAGAGCCCTAACCATATTTCGACTCGTGATCAATCCATAGATACCAATAGAAAATAAATAGGCACTCAAAACAAGTGTATGTTCGAGTATCATTGATCAGCTCCTTATCAATTTTGAGTGATTTCGCCATGAACAATAAACCAAGGCTTTCGCTTGACTATAATAGAACAAGTAAAAAAAAAAAATATTGAAATAGAATTCAAAAATGAAAGCTAAATGGATTTGAGAAATGTATTTGATAAGAGCGAGAAAATTTCAATTTGGATTGTTCTTCATAGTTAGAAAGATTTTTCATTGACGGGCAACAGCAATTGCACCTATCAAAGCAACTAAAAGAATTATTGAAATGAGTTCAAATGGAAGAAAAAAATCCGTTGATAAATGAATTCCAATTTGTTGACTATTCCCTATCAAATCTTGTTCAATAATCTGGTTTGATTTTGTCGTCCAAATAATTCCGTACCAAGACGTATCAAGAATCGTGGTAATTAGGGAGATGAAAATACTTGTACAAACCAACGAAGTAATCCCATTCCCAACAGTCCAAAGATCAAAATCTTTATAATATTCTGAACCATTCATGAACATCACAGCAAATAAAATTAAAACGTTTATAGCTCCAACGTAAATAAGGAGCTGGGCAGCCGCTACAAAATGAGAGTTTGATAAAATATAAAATAAAGATATGCAAACAAGAACCAATCCCAATGAAAAAGCCGAATAAATTGGATTGGTAAGTAATACCACTCCTATCCCTCCTACTAGAAGACCTGATCCCAGAAAAACTAAAAGAAAATCATGTATTGGTCCAGGCAAATCCATTCTATATCCAAGATAAAAAAATTGAAATGTTTTTCATGATTTTATTGACCTGACCAGGAAATTTTTTCTTTTTTTTTTTTTTTTATGATATGTTCCTAATTGAATTCAATTAGAATGTAATGGGGTTTCGAATGGATTTGAATTACGTCTCGGTCCAATTACGATACCAATATCTTGTTCCCCCTGACGTCAACCCAAGTAGAAAAAAAAATTAGCTGGAAACTATTTCTAAATAAATATAGAGATTATTAAATTGGATTTGAAATCCAAATTAAATTGCACTTCTCACTAACTAATCAACAATTAATTGCAATTTCGAGTTCGATTCCTTTCAATTCGATAAAAGTGAATCTGACTATACATTACTATAGTAATTACTCTTTAATCATTCTTTAATCATGAAATGCATTTTTTAGTTGTATTTGAGGATAATTCAAAATTGTTCGAATTGCATAATCGTTAATTACTGACCTCGGTAACCGACCTAATGCGATTTGATTATAATTCAATTCGTGACGATCATAAGCGGAAAGCTCATATTCTTCAGTCATTGATAAACAATTTGTTGGACAATACTCAACGCAATTTCCACAAAATATGCAAATTCCAAAATCAATACTGTAATTAAGCAAACGTTTTTTTCGCATACCCGTTTCCAATTTCCAATCAACAATGGGTAGATCAATAGGACATACACGAACACATACTTCACAAGCTATGCATTTATCAAATTCAAAATGGATTCGTCCGCGGAAACGCTCCGATGTAATTAATTTTTCATAAGGATATTGAATAGTTACAGGTAAACGATTTGCATGGGATAAGGTAATGATGAATCCTTGACCAATGTACCTTGCCGCCCGGATTGCTTGTTGGCCATAATTCATGAACCCAGTTACCATCGGGAACATATTGTAAAGATCTATGAATAATCTTATGTTTGTTTCTTTCTCTTGTTTGATGATAATAGAGAATATCATATTCTTTTTTCGTTTAGAGTGAAAGGAGTTGGGAAGAGGTTGTTAATAATAAATTACCGAGAGAAATGGGTAAAAGAAATTTCCACCCAAGATTTAATAGTTGGTCCATTCTTAGTCTCGGTAAAGTCCATCTTGTTGCGATAGAAATGAACACGAACAAATAAGTTTTCGCTAAAGTCAAAAAAATACCAATTGTTATTATAAACACGCTACCTACTTTATTTATTTCAACTCGCTCAGAAAAAAATACGGACGGAATAAAGATATTCCAACCACCCAAGTACAGAATTGTTACAAATAACGACGAAACTAATAGATTGAGATAGGAAGCAACATAAAATAATCCAAATTTTATACCCGAATATTCGGTTTGATAACCTGCTACTAATTCTTCCTCTGCTTCGGGTAAATCAAAAGGCAATCTCTCACATTCTGCTAAGGAAGAAATTAGAAAAATGATAAACCCTATAGGTTGACGCCACAAATTCCATCCTAAAAACCCATATTTAGATTGCGCCTCAACTATATCAACTGTACTTGAACTATTAGATAATAATAGTCGGTGATAACATTACTGTTCCCATCGCTAGTCCAGAACCGTACATGAGATTTTCACCTCATACGGCTCCTCGACGGCCATCAAGAAATCTACAGACCAAGTTGATATTTTTTATCGTGATCGATTTTCTCTTTGGTCAAAATATAGATAGAATCAACACCTGCCACAAGGTCAAAAATTAGACCGATGGAATTCTGTATGCCAGACTGAGATAGATATAATAACTCAAAAAGCACTTAGGAATTAATCTCGTCCTTTAATAATTTGAATTTTCCTTTGTTGAGTAATAACTTTTGACTTTTTAATAAAATACTCAATATCAATAGCCATCTTTTTTTGATTGTTTTGAAAAAAAAAATACGAGATTAGATGAATGTCTTAATAATCAAGTGATCTCTATAAATTTTCGTTCCTATTCTCTTCTTTCAAAAGAGGAAATTCAAAACACGAAAGGATTATTTCGTTTCGGATAGTCGTTTTTTAATCTGTGAGTAGGAGCATACTCTGGATTGCAATCGTGAGGAGTACTGCTTGATTATTTCTACAAATTGAAAGGCTCAATTCTTGTTCTTTTTATGTTATCTAAACATTTTTGTTTTGAAAAGTGACATAAAAATTTCTATTACTAATCCTTTATGTATTTTTGTGTTCCTAACCATCCACTCATTTTTGTCGAACCCTCCGTTCTATTAATACAATAAAGAATAGTGAAAACTATAGACGGTTGATCTTTTGAGCCCGCTTCAAGCCAGGATGACTAATCACTAATCAACCAATCATGGGGTAAAAAAAAAGTCTTGCTTCTATTGAATTTATTTTTCGTTCTTGTACTTAGGAGATGAGACTGAATCTTTTTACAGCTAATTTAGAAGCTGTTTTTTTTTTTCACTCATATAACTATCTGATTTAGTTAATTTAACCCGAATGATGAATAAAAAAGGAAAGATACCTATTCAACTTCTTTACTTACAAAAAAGAATTAAAGAAAAGGTTAGAACGACCCACACGTAGAGATATTGATAATACACAAAGAGTCAATGGTATTTCATAACTAATTGATTGAGCGGCGGCTCGTAGACCACCTAAAAAGGAATATTTGTTGTTTGATCCATATCCTGACATAAGAAGTCCAATCGGAACAATACTTGAAAAGGCAATCCATAAAAAAACACCGATATTGAGATCGGATAAAACAAAGTGATAGCTAAAAGGAATTACTGAATAACTTACGAAAACAGATATAACTACTATGGATGGTCCGATAATGAATAAACGACCATCTCCTCTAGATGGAAGAAGGTTTTCTTTGAAAATAAGTTTTGTTCCATCTGCTAACGCTTGAAGAATTCCCAACGGACCGGCGTATTCCGGGCCAATACGTTGTTGTATTCCGGCGGATATTTCTCTTTCTAACCACACAATTACGAGTACACCTATTGTGATTCCCAATACAAGAATCAAAATAGGTAAAAGCATTCCTATGATTCCATAGATCTCTTTGAAAGACTCGAATCTAGAAAAAGAGTGGATATCTTGTACTTCTCTTGTATCAATTATCATTTCAACGATCAACTTCTCCCATAATGATATCTATGCTACCTAGTATTGTCATAATATCCGCCAATTTCATTCTTTTAACCAACTGGGGAAGAATTTGCAAATTGATAAAACCGGGGGGACGAATTTTCCATCTCCAAGGAAAACCACTCCGATCCCCTATTAAATAAATTCCCAATTCCCCTTTTGGGGCTTCAACTCTTGCATAAAGCTCTTGCTTCGGTAATTCAAAAGTAGGAGAGATTTTTTTACTAATGAAGCGATAGTCAAAATCATTCCATTCGGGATCCCGTTCTCTATTAAAGCAACGTATTTCTAAATTCTCATAAGGACCGCCTGGAATTCCTTCGAGGGCCTGTTGAACAATTTTGATAGATTCCTTCATTTCACTGATTCGTACTAAATAACGCGCTAATGAATCTCCTTCTTTTTGCCAATTGATTTCCCAATCGAATTCGTCATAACATTCATACTGATCGACTTTACGAAGATCCCATTGAATTCCACAAGCTCGTAACATCGGTCCGGATAAACCCCAATTTATTGCTTCTTCGGCACCAATAATACCTACACCCTCAACTCGTTCTAAAAAAATGGGATTTCGCGTAATAAGTTTTTGATATTCAGAAACAGCAGTTATAAAATAATCACAGAAATCCAAACATTTTTCTATCCATCCATAAGGGAGATCGGCCCCTACTCCTCCGATACGAAAATAATTGTGCATCATTCTCATACCGGTGGCAGCTTCAAATAGGTCATATACTAATTCTCTTTCTCGGAAAATATAGAAAAAGGGAGTCTGTGCCCCAATATCTGCCATAAAGGGGCCAAGCCATAACAGATGAGAAGCTATACGACTCAATTCTAACATGATCACTCTGATATAACTGGCTCTTTTAGGTACTTGAATATTCACCATCTGCTCTGGTCCATTTACGGTTATAGCTTCTGTAAACATAGTAGCTAAATAATCCCACCGTGTTACATAAGGCAAATATTGTATAACTGTTCGGTTTTCGGCAATTTTTTCCATCCCTCGGTGCAGATAACCCAATATTGGCTCACAATCAATAACATCTTCGCCATCTAGAGTAAGAATAAGACGAAGAACGCCATGCATTGATGGGTGATGAGGTCCCATATTGACTATCATATGCTCTTTTCTTTTAGTTGTTCCATTCATACTTTATTCCTCAGTTCATTCTTTTATGAACCGCTTAAAATGAAAAGAAGTTCGTGTAAATCCTAGATACAAAAAAATTCAATAAAATAACCAATTTTAATTGTTTTTTAAATGAAAAAATGAACGCGTTTTTGATTCCCGTATATCCAGTTGAGTCATTAATTCTTTATAAGAAACTCGTTTTTTATTTGACAAATAAGCCAACAGCCGTTGTCGTTTTCCTAAGATTTTCCGTAGACCCCGCTGTGATAAATAGTCTTTTCTGTGAAATTCCAAATGTGAAGTAAGCCTTCTTATTTTATTGGTAAAATTAAATACTTGAAATTCAATAGATCCTCGATTTTCTTCTTCTGAAGTAACTGAAATAACTTTGTTTTTTACCATAATATAAAATCGAATCAACTCTTTTTTCCTTTTTAAAATTCAAAAATCCATTTAACGATCAATAAAAATAATCCTATTAATTTTAATTAAGTATAAGTACAAAATAAAATATATATTTACACAGATAAAAGAGAACATGTTCTATTCCTATTTGATCTAATTGGTGATTAGTTATCTAATGTATATGGAGACATGGATTGAATTAGTATTGATTTCTCATATTGGAATGGAAATGTAAGACAATGACTGTCTACAACCCCCCTCGTTTCATATAATAAATACAGACCTGGAAGATATATATGAGATAAGAACTGCATCGTTTACGAAGGGGGATACATATATATCCTTAACAGACTAAAACGACTTCCATTATTGGTATCAAACCAATATCGATTCATACAAGATAAATCCTCTAATCGGTAAGTAGGCCAAAGAAAGGATTTTAATTGAATTAGTTCAATTTTATCCTTTGTACGGTTATCCAAAATTTGATTATATTTTTTTACGTTATTGCAAAATACTGAATTGTTCGAAATAAGATTTCTATTCCTCGAATTGAAACAAATTAGAATTCTTAATTCCCTACGGGATTTAGCGGAAAAAATTAGTTCAGGAATAACTAAATTATAATCTCGATTTTCAGTTAGTTTTTGATTTGGAGGTCTTACAATATAATTATTGTAATTATTTCGATCAATATAGTATTTTTTTCGGTAACTTTGATTAAGTTGTTGCTTACTTTTATGAACCAATGAAACGTTTAGAGTTTGATACATGAAAAATTGACCGTCATTTTTTATAGACAAGCGAACAGGTTCGATAATTAATATTCTTTTTTTCATCAATTCTCTAATAGTTAAATCTTTTTGAATCCTCATAAGATCTAGACTTATTTCTCCCCTTTGTATAGAGGATACAGCAATATCTTTTGGATTTACCAATCTAAGCAGGAGACAATATACTTTAATATTATTTGTTAGTTTTTGACTTAAAAAATTATTCCATCTCAATTGAAAACGTAAAGACCTTTTTAAAAAAAAATAAAGTTCGACTTCCGTGTGGCTCTTATTCTTATATTGCTTTCTCTTTCGACGTTTTTTCCTATCTGAGCCTGCAGCTGCAGAATCGTCTTCAATATTTTTTTCTTGAGTTGAGAACATTGATTTAAGAGTTTCTTTATTTTCTATACTTAATTCAACATTATTTTTACCTGGGGATTCTTTTTTCTTATTTTCTAATGGAATAGATTTATTTTCAGTGGATAATTTGAAAGGGTTCTTTTTTTTATTTTTAGTGATGTTTTTATTTTCACTAACAGTTTCATTTAAATTGAAAAGAAGTTCTTTGGCCGGGATCATCCAGGGGTTCATTTTATATGTGTTATAAAGAAGTACAAATTCGACAAAGAACCAAAGTTTTAGATTCGAAATAGAACGACTTAGTATTTCTTCATTCATTCCCATCCAATCAAAAAGTCTTTTTTTTTTTTTTGAAATCTTTATTTTCTGATCTTTATTAATTTGAAGATAAACAAGGTCTTTTTTAGCAATTTTACCAACTATTGGATAATTATTTAGTTTATTGTTCGTATTTGGATTATTAATAAAGTCGATCTTGGTATCGAGAACCATCCAGGAATGACTATCCCCTTTCTTTCTAAGGCACAAATAAAGAATTTTCCAATCAAAATATTTTTTATCTGGAAAGTTAGTCAGATTTTTGTTTTTGTTCTGTCCGAAATAATTATATATATAATTATTTATAGGTATAATACGCTCTGACATATCAACTAAGGTACTTTTCTTTATGTTGTATATCGGTGAATTATAACAACTTTCTTGCGGATTATTTATCCATAATGGTGATACAGAATCCTTTCTATCGTCATAATTAATGGATTGATATGAGAAAAGTGGATATTTATAGTATTTTTTAAAATTAAAAGTATAATTGGAGAATGAATTCGATTCAAAATTAATTAATTTTTTGTAAAAAATTAATTGGTCTTTTTCATCTGAATGACTTTTGTGAAAATCTTTATTTTTAGTCATAATAGATCTTTGATTCACTCTGTTTCGCCATTTGTGTGGTATTAATTTATCCCATTGAATCTGTGATAATTCATATTGATAATACTTACTTAAATAGTTTTTCCAGTCACCAATTGTGTAATTAAAAAGATTTTTATGTCCGAATTCAAAATGAATTATTTCTTGGGTTTCGAAATAATCCTTTATTTCTTTTTTAAGGAAAAGAGATGTTTCCTTATATTCAACAAGATCTCTATACAAGCTGCAAATTTGAGTTTTATAGATTTGGTAAAATACACACACTTGTGAAAAGTCGGATAAGTTGCTCAAATTTTTTGAATTCTTTTTACTAATATCAAAAAATCGTTTTTTGAGAGTCCAACTAATGGGAGCATTTGTTTTATTCACTTTTTCTGTATTTATTTCATGATTGAAAATTAATTTATCAACTTCGTTTTTTGATAATTCAAAAAGTTGTGTAGTGATTCTTGGACTATTCTTCTGACTGATACATAAAAAGATATTTATGTATATCTTTTGAATAAAAAAATTGAGTCGTAAATAGTATTCTCGTATTAATATTCTTTTTTTTAATTTCTTCAAACTTTTTCGGAGTGAGACGAATAATTTATTGAGAGAATTTGTTTTATTAGAATTCCTTTCAGTAGTTATAAACTCGTTAGTATTGCCTTTTTTATTTTGTAATTTTTTTAGCCGATTCATAATTGTGCTTGTTCTATCAGCCAGATCTTTCATTTTTATTTCAGTAAATGAAAAATCCTTCAAATCTATAGATTGAATGGGAAGGGATGATTCATAAATTATTTGATGAGGAATTAGACTATCTTTTTCGTTTTTAGTGTAATATATTTTTTGTAACAAATTTGGTTTTTTTTTTGAACGTTTTTTTATCATTCCTTTTAAAAATAGAATATTTTTGAGAAACCATTTTTGTCTTTCTTTTGAAAGGTTTATGTCTTGAAATTTTTTTTTTTTTTCTTGTAAAAAATTTTGTATCACCAAAAAAGACTTTTTTTTCCATTTTCGAATTCTTTTTTTAATTTCTTTGAAAATTTCTTTGAAAATGGGAGATTTTAGTTTTCGGGGAGAACCAAAAGGAAGGTCAGTTTCCATTCCCCAAACTGTTAAAAAACAAAAATCAGTTTCTTTTTTTCGTGGATCTTTTTGAAGAGATTGTACCTTAGATTTGTTCCAAGGTTTAAACAAAAAGGGAAATACTATTTTTATTTGAATACCATCTGTTAACCAGTTTTTTGGAAATTCGGTTTCTGATAATGGAACACCATTATAGGTGCATTTAATATGCATTTCTTTCTTCCAATCCTTAAAGTCCTCTGACCATTCTGGAAATTGAAATACTAGCATACGTATTGTATTTTTCATTATTATCAATGATAGTAATAGAATATATTTTCTAAAAAAAGATTGGATTATTAATAAAGATCCTCTTATTATTTGAGCAAATAGAATGCTATCCCAGGCTTCCGCTATTTCTATTCGTACTTTTTCTTGTCTTTTGTATTCTTCTTGTTTTTCTTTTGCCTTTTTTTTTTTATCATTTTCTTTTCCCTTTTCTTGGGTATAATCTAAAATTCGTAATTCTAATTGTCTTGCTTTGTTCCAGTTTGTAAAAAAAAAAAATTGTATTTGAGAGATATCAAAGGAATTGTCTAGTTTCTCCAAAAAAAGAGGAGAATGAAAATTTGCTTGAAAAAACGACCCGATGCTTGTTTTACGTCTTTTGGCCCGTATTGAACCTTTGATGATGTCTCGACGGAAATCGGATTGTTGGGAATAACGTATCAAAGCCAATTCGTTTTTTTGATTCGACTTTTTATTTTTAGTGATTTTTTTATTAATCTTATTGGGTTCTGCCTTATCTTTCCAGATAACTACACGTTTGGCTTTTCTTGATCGAATCTCATAATCCTCGGGTACATTTTCGTCATTTTCTCCGTCTTGTTGTTCTAAAGCATCGATTAATTTGTATGACCATCTTTTTACTTTTTTACTTATTTCTTTTAGTCTTTTAAACTCTGGATTGACATTTTTGATGAAGATGAATTTGCAAATATTGATTTGATCTTCGAAGACAATTCTTCCTTGTTGGATTTTGAATTCCATTTTTGAAAACGGAAATAAACCATTTTTTTTTTCTGTTGATAATGAATTTTGATCAAATGTATCTATTTTCTCTTCCAATTTTTCATAATCAGTAGTAAAAAGTATACCCTGGATCTTATTTATCCATCTTTTCTCGATGTCATTTTTTATCGAAGTTTCATTTCTGATTGAGGAAGAAAAAAAAATGGTTCTCCTTCCGCGATAGGGACCATTCAAAAAGGGATCATCTATTTTAGGCAAGTATTCTTTTTGAGTCTCATCATTACATAATCTACTCTTTTTTTCCAGCACATCTAGAGTAATGGATCCTTTTTTTAGAACTTCAATTCGATTTCGAAATTCTTTGCTGAGATTCTTCTTTTTTTGTTCATTAGTAGAAATCCAATGATCATACAATTCATCAGGGGGCCGTTTTTCTTCTGTGAACAAATCCATTTTTCTTTTTATCATTTCCCGGAAGGTTGACAAACTAGGTGGATAGGTAAAAGATATTTTTTCTTGTCCATCATTTCGACATGTATAAAAAAAATATTGTGACATTTCATTTCTTACTGCATTTTCAAATCGATTGTTTTTTATATATCGCAATGGACGATTCCACCGTTTATAGTCGAAAAGAAGAGTCACAAGAGGTTTTTCAAACCAGAATTTATATTCTTTTAATACTTCTAACTTCGAATTCTCTTTATTTCCATCTAAATAAGAAGTTTGATAAACTGGGCTATCTTTATAGACTGTCTCTTTCAAGTGAAATTCATCCCTTGTTTTTTCCTTTCCATTCACTCGGATC